ACATGTGACCCGCTATCAGGAAAAGGATTGCAATAGCTAAATGATGGTGTGCGATATCGGTCAGCCATAGACCCCCAGTTACTGGATCTAATCCTCCACGAAAAGTAAGAAATTCCGCATATTTTGACCAATTCAAGGTGAAAAATGGAGTTGCTCCTTCAGCAAAACTGGGATAAACTTGAGCCAAAAGATCCCGATTCAGGATAAATTCATGAGGAAGTGGAATCTCTTTAGAATCTACTCCAGCATTTAGAAATTGATTAATTGGTAAAGATACATGTACTTGATGCCCCGCCCAAGAAAGAGACCCAAGTCCTAGTAACCCTGCTAAATGGTGATTCAACATCGATTCTACATCTTGGAACCAAGCCAATTTCGGAGCAGCTTTGTGATAATGGAACCAACCAGCAAAAAGCATTAAGGCTGCAAAAACCAACGCACCAATTGCAGTAGAATAAAGTTGTAATTCACTAGTTATTCCAGATGCTCGCCAAATTTGAAAAAAACCAGAGGTTATTTGTATTCCTCGGAAACCCCCACCTACATCACCATTCAATATTTCTTGACCTACTATTGGCCAAACCACCTGGGCACTAGGTCCAATGTGAGTAGGATCACTTAGCCATGCTTCATAATTAGAAAAACGAGCACCATGGAAATACATACCACTCAGCCAAAGAAAAATGATGGAGAGTTGCCCGAAATGGGCACTAAATACTTTTCGAGAAATCTCCTCCAAATCACTGGTTTGGCTATCGAAATCGTGAGCATCAGCGTGTAAGTTCCAGATCCAAGTAGTAGTATCAGGCCCCTTAGCTATTGTTCTTGAGAAATGACCCGGTCTGGCCCATTCCTCGAAAGAAGTTTTTATTGGATCCCTATCTACCAAAATTTTAACTTTTGGTTCTGGCGAACGAATAATCATTGAGTCCTCCTCTTTCCGGACAACACATACAAAGAAACCCGCCAACCGTTAAGTAATTAGTGAACCTATGAGAGATGTAGAGATTTTTATCTTTAGTTTTTTATTTTCTTTCTATCTCCCATCTATCGATTTTCTTTAGATATTCACTAGAACAATTATGATTTGGAAGTAAATCCGGGGCAAGTGTTCGGATCTATTATGACATAGCTGTGAGGCGCTTAACGGACCTTTTTTAATCTTTAAAAAGTTTTCTGGGGTTTGAATGAACGCAAAATGCTTTTTTTTTATAATATAGTGTATTCCATAATTATAAGTTATTAAAGAGACCTACTTTATGTCTTAACTAGAACATATTACTAAGAGACATCCTAGTAGTTCTCTATCAGTAATTTGAAGGTATTTTTAATAGCCGAAAAGAATAATCTATTTTATCTGTCTATTTCTTATTTATCCTTACAAAATACCGGACGAGATAGAATGAGTTTAGAAGGGATATAATAAAATTTATTGATTTGGTCTTCCTACATAAATGATCCTTTTTTTTATTTGCCTAAAAATAAATACAAGAAATAATTAATTGTAACAAATATATGATTCTACCAAATATCAAAAATTAGAAAAACTAAGTAATTTTTTTTAATTAAAGCAATTACTAAACTTGAATAAACTAAAAAACAGCGTTTTTATTTGAAACGCCCTGTGATCTTCAACCAATTATGGGCTTCAATATAATTCCCCGGAGTAAGCGTTAGAGCTTGTTTCCAATATTCCGCAGCTTGATCGAACCAAGCCTCCGCAATTTCAGAATCTCCGTGTCGAATGGCCTGTTCTCCCCGGTCGGAATAGGAGTCAATTCCTTTCCTTAGAACCGTACTTGAGAGTTTCCGACCTCATACGGCTCAACGGTAAAGTTCTTTTGGTGTCCTTTTTTTTTTTAATTTACCATAATCTAATTCAATGAGATTTCTCCTGGATCTATCCCATTTTTTCGCTCGAATTAACCAAAAGAAAAAGAGGTTCTGAGTTTCAAATTTGATAATTGAATCAATTTTATCTTTTCTCCCGCCTTCATAATATAAAATAGAGTCATTTACATTATCCTTAGTGTTTTATAAAAAGGTAACTATCTCGGTTTAATATTTAATATATAAATTAATATATTTTTGATTTTATAGAATCCTTGAAAAAGGCTTTCCTTTATAAGAAGGAAAAGGCTCACTATCTTTGGGATCTGATACTACACCGCTGCTCAATACCTTAGGGGATCAACTCTATTACATAAGTTGATTTCTAACTTTTCTTTCATATCATGACATAAATAAGCAGTATTATTGTATCGGTCCAAAACCTCACGAATTAATCTTTACAGTGCTTTTTCTATCAATTGGATCCTTTATCCATTGAAAAAAGTATCTAGGCATACCTATTTCTTCCTATTCATACTTCAAATTTTAAGAAGTTTAGTTTTTTTCTACAGCTCATAAAAATCGTTGTTTTAGACGATACATATGTAGAAAGCCTATCTTTTTTTCTAGTATTTTTTAAGACATTTGTTCTTTTTTCCATTTTTTTCTATAGTGGAGATAGTCGCACGTAATGACAGATCACGGCCATATTATTAAAAGCTTGTGGTAAGAATGGGTTTCGCTCTAGTGCACGAAAATAATATTCCAAAGCTTTTGTATGTTCTCCGTTTCTTGTGTGAATAAGGCCTATGTTATAGAGTATATAACTTCGATCATAGGGATCAACTTCTAGTCGCATAGCTTCATAATAATTCTCTAAAGCTTCCGCATAATTTCCTTCGGATTGAGCCAACATCCGTTACGGTCGTCATTCGATTCAACGAATCTCCGTTTCAAAACCGTACATGAGATTTTCATCTCATACGGCTCCTCCTTTATGTACATAATGAGAGACTAATACATGGAATAAAAAAGATTATAAGATTCTCATTATAAACTGAACAGGGCTGGTGTTTTTACACGAAATCTCTAATCAACCCTCTTGGAAAAGCTCTTTCCTTACCATCAAGTATATTGATACTCGATAAAAAAAAGGGTAACTCCATCAATTTTTTTGTCTTAAGCGCCCCTTAATTTTCAGAAATTAGTCACTTCAACAGTTTTCGATGGGTATAAGGGTATCCAAAACACGAACGAGATGGGTGCTTGTTGTCCCAACCATTCTTATTAGTCCCAATCCTGATAAAGAAAAGGGAAGGGATAATTTATAACAAAGTTTTCCTGTTGTTGATTCCGAGGAGTAGCGACTTTTCCTCTATGCCCCCTATTGGTACTAGGGGAATAGGTTTGACCTACCCAACCAACCATAGGTGTAACCTTTCGCTCAATACTCTCTAATCAACAATTGAAGGTTTGAGGTTGCATTAATCAGGGATACAAGACAGAAGGTCTTGTTTTATTTACAAACTTCACCTTCAACAAGCGTAGATTTCTTTCAAATAATTTTTTTCTTTATATCGCGAATAATATAAAACTTTTTCCTAAGAACGTTAAAAAAAAAATCAAATCGCACCATCTCTGTAATAAGCGAATGCTTCTTTCTCTCCCGAAGTTGTCGGAATTATTCGTAATAAGATATTAGCTACAACCGAAAAGGTCTTATCAATAAAATTTCCATTTATTCGAGATCTAGACATAGACATAAATTCATTTTAGAATTTCTTTTAATTACCTTCGTGAGAAAAAAATCCCACAACCGGCGAAATTTGACAGTACGAAATAACATAAAAACAGAATAATTAAAAAGAAACCTCTACTCAAATAATTTAGTTTTTGCAGGAATCCATAAAAACTAATAACTATTTAAAGACGATTAAATTTCACCCAAATGTAAATAGAGTAGTATTAAGAATATGGGAAAACATTCCGATTTCTTCAAAGTTGAAGAATCAACAAATTGATAAATTGATTCTAATCTGTAGGATAATTCAAGAAGTTTTGATTAACTTATGATTATTATCCAAAGACCAGTATAAAAATTCGAAACTAAAATAAGGAATACTGTCTTCGTAAACATGAATAGATACCTTTATTTATTGTTTTTACCAGAAAATTATCCCAACCTTGACTAAGGATTTGACAAAGTTTTTCTATTTTTTTTTGTTAAAATAAAGTGTACGCATTTATCCCAAAACCTAATCACTATTCACTCGCTCTCAATTTATTAAACTTTAATATTATGGAGGAGAGATGGCTGAGTGGTTCAAGGCGTAGCATTGGAACTGCTATGTAGGCTTTTGTTTACCGAGGGTTCGAATCCCTCTCTTTCCATATGATTCACCTAATTCCTCAACGTTAATCTTATTGACCGCAATATCTCAAATCAAATAACAAAGGATACCATTCTTCCAACAGTTAGGGATTTCTTTGATCTGGTTTCCATATTCCTAAATCCCAATTTCTGTAATCTGTAAAATACTAGTAAAGAATAGACAAGGAAGTCAAATATCCCTATCAATCTATGATCCATGAATCGTAAAAAAAGAAAACCCCTTGCTTCGAGACTCTTTATATGGGTGTAAAGAAAGTAAGCGCAAAATTCTCCGAATACCTGTTCTTTTAGTTACTTTTAAGTCTGACGAGAATAATATTCTACAACTAGCAATTCATTTATTTTCAAACGGACCCATTTACTATCTAGTATTTCATTGACTGATCCTTTATATTGGAATGGGTCAAGAGTCAAATGTTTTGGCAATTCCTCATGCGAAGATGAATCAAGATAATTTTGAACCAGAGCCTTAGATTTTTGTTCATCTTTCACTGTAATAATATCGCGGGGTTTACAGCGATAACTTGGTATATCGACTCTACCACCATTAACTAAAATATGTCTATGGTTAACCAATTGGCGTGCTTGAGGAATAGTCGAAGCTATACCTAATCGAAAAAGGATGTTATCCAACCGCATTTCAAGCAATTGTAGTAAAACTTGACCTGTTGACCCTTTTGCTTTTCCAGCGATATGAACGTATTTAAGTAATTGTTGTTCTGTAAGACCATAATGAAAGCGCAATTTTTGTTTTTCTTCTAAACGAATACGATATTGAGATTTTTTATCGGGGCGTAATTGGTTTCTAAGATAGTTTCCAGCTATAGGCTTTTTAGTAGTTAGTCCCGGTAAAGCTCCCAGACGACGGATTTTTTTGAAACGAGGCCCTCTGTAACGCGACATAAAGACTCCTTATAAAGTTGCATAAATCTAAAGGCAATTAAACTAAACTAAATCATAAATCTCAAAAAAAAATTATAAATTAAAAAAAAAATAAATGGAAAGTTTTTTAAATATTTTGACTACAAAAAAGAATTCGAAAGAATAATTAGATCAATTGCATCACTATCCCGTCTTTAATATTATATATCTATTTTTGATCGTATTTTTCTTAAATCTAAAGCTTAATTAATTGAAAACTATTAAATACTAAAAAAATATGAAATAATATTATATTAAATAAAGTAAGGGTTCTTTTCTTGATCGATTTATTCTACATAGATCAATCACCTCGAATTTTTTTTATTGGAAGTTCGTATGAGATAATCGAAGGGTGCCTTTTGGGAAAAGGACAAAAAAACTTTTTCAATTTCTTTGATTTTACATTTTCAATTATGTAAAAAATAAAAATGAAACAAATGGAAAAAAGCCTGCTATCGGAGTCGAACCGATGACCATCGCATTACAAATGCGATGCTCTAACCTCTGAGCTAAGCGGGCTCTCTTAACATAAATTCTATACACATAGGAATTTAGTAAACTACAGGAATCTTAGCTATTAACTCTTCACATAACAATTTTACACAACAATTGCTATCTCAATATAGCAAGATAAAATTTCCAGCTATTTCTCATAAATTATATATGAGTATCAATAATCAACAGTTTAATTAGCTAGTAAGATTTTTTTTATTCAAACGACAATTGCATTAAATAGTAGTTAGTTTTACTATTCCATATTCTTTTACTAAAATTCTTAAACAAATAAAATTTTTAAACAAAAAGGACATATAAATTATATATATTAGATTTGTTATGGCTATTAAATTACTCAATTTAATATTAAGAGTAATTATATTCCCTTTAAGTTATTTTTCGTTCGGAAAGATACCAGATAACAAAAGAATCGACCCTTAAAGCATTCAAAATAGCACGCTAAAACCAATATATCTTGGTAAAATATATATATAGAATATATATACGCCTAATTAAACTGTTAGGCGTAAGGATAATATATATTTATAATTATAGTCATTTTATTTACTATACTCTATTTCTAGTATAGAAATACTATGTATCGATCACTATTGTATATTGAATTAGTGAATTCAATAGTCCCATCATTATAGAATAATGAAAGGGAAGACATTAGGATAATAATATCCTAATTACAAACCAAAAGGGGATATGGCGAAATTGGTAGACGCTACGGACTTAATTGCATTGAGCCTTGGTATGGAAACCTACCGAGTGATAACTTTCAAATTCAGAGAAACCCTGGAATTAAAAGTGGGCAATCCTGAGCCAAATCCGTTTTTATTAAAACAAACAAGTGTTCAGAACGGGATAATAAAAAAGATAGGATAGGTGCAGAGACTCAATGGAAGATGTTCTAACAAATGGAGTAGGCTGCGTTGCGTTAGTAACGGAATTCTTCCATGAAAATTCAATAAAGATGAAGGATAAATGGATCCGTACTGAAATAGTAACTCCAAATGATTAGTGACAACCCGAGTACATATTCATTTTTATATTGATGATACTAAAAAAATTTATGAATCAATTCGAAGTTGAAAAAGATATCTAATATTCCGAGAATAAAGATAGAGTCCCATTCTACATGTCAATATCGACAAGAATGAAATTTATAGTAAGAGGAAAATCCGTCGACTTTAAAAATCGTGAGGGTTCAAGTCCCTCTATCCCCAAAAAGTCCCATTCCATTTAATTCACAAATTAGTTTTCGTATCCTCTCAGTTCATTAGAGGTTCACAATTCGTTCTATATTCTCGTTCATTCTAATTGTATTAGAACAGAAATTTTTTTCTTATACGAAGACTTGTCCGTTAATACTTGAAAAACGTACAAATTAACATCTTTGATAAAAGAACCCTAATAGAATATTAAATTGGAATAATAAGGAATTCAGTTAATTACTTATAGTAAACTAAAACTTACAAAATCTTTTTTGAAGGTCGAAGAAATTCCACGTTAGTATTGATAAGACTTTGTAATCCCCTTTGGTCTTGTTTTTAATTGACATAGAACCCATTCCTCTGATAAAATGAAAATGAGGATGATGCGCCTTCAATTTCAATGGTCGGGATAGCTCAGCTGGTAGAGCAGAGGACTGAAAATCCTCGTGTCACCAGTTCAAATCTGGTTCCTGGCACACGAGCAATTTGTATGAGTATCCATTCTATGAAAATAATTGATATGGGTTGCTATACATATTCATTGAATAGTATAAATCATGATACATATTTATTAACTAAGTATCTGCGGATGTACCCATTCTATCTTTAGAATATTCTGTCAATTAGACTAGTTAAAGAGGT